AATGAAGTGCCTGAAAAAGGATTATCTTGATAGGGTAAAATATGTAAGTCAAGCCTTACCTTCATTATCTCCTTTTTTTTTTACACCCAATGGAATTGACACCATTCCCCCAAAGATCAAAGCTTTGTGTGCACTTTACACCAGAGTATATTTACTTAATTGTTTATCACAGTTTATCCTTTTATTGCAAAAAGATAAGCTAAGTAAGCTCATGGGCTCATACCCCATCTATGAGGGTCATACTCCCTCTCTTTTTAATTTTACTCTCTTCCTCCCACCTTCTTTTTTTCTCGACTTTATCCTTAGGGACCCTTTTGTCTGTCTCATCTACTTCTTGGTTTGGTGCTTGAATTGGACTTGAACTAAATCTACTCTCTTTTATTCCCCTCATCTCTTCAAAAAATAATCAATATTCCTCGGAAGCTGCTTTAAAGTACTTTCTGATTCAAGCTTTGGGTTCTTCTGTGATCATTATATCTGCCTCTTTTTTAATATCATCAAACAGTCTAGCAACCTTACTTCTTACTGTTGCCCTGCTGTTAAAATCAGGGGCAGCACCTTTTCATTTTTGATTCCCAAGCGTAATAGAGGGGTTGCAGTGGCCCCAAGTGATTATTCTTATAACAATCCAAAAAGTAGCACCATTGTCCCTCCTATCATATCTCGTCTCCGATCATATTTTACCAATCATTCCAGCAGCTATCGTAGTTTCTGCTTTAGTAGGAGCTATCGGAGGTATTAATCAAACATTCCTTCGCAAAATTATTGCCTACTCATCGATTAATCACATAGCTTGGATAATAGCGGCCATTTTAATTAGAGAAACCAACTGACTTTTATACTTTTCTTTTTATTGCCTTATTTCCTCATCTGTAGCAGTTCTATTTAACTTTCAAGAAGCTTTCCATATTTCCCACATTATTAGCCACTCAGCTCCTTCCCCAGAAATAAAGATACTAACATTCATGTCTCTTCTTTCACTTGGGGGCCTCCCGCCTTTCACAGGATTCGTCCCTAAATGAATTATCATTCAAGAAATAGTCTCAAGCGGCATGTTCATCATTTTAACTGTCTTACTAGCATCTGCTCTTTTAACGCTTTTTTACTATCTACGGATTGCAATAACAGCACTTACAATTTCTAGCCCTAAGACCAAGTGAAGTATGAAAACAGCAGCCTCTTCTAGTATTACCCCCTCAGTCTTATATGTCAACTTTTTTGGTCTTTTAGCTCCAAGTATATTCATCTTGATCCTTTAAAAGCTTTAAGTTATCTAAACTAGCAGCCTTCAAAGCTGCCAAAAGGAGTAGACCCTCTTAAGCTTTATTATGTTATCAGTAAGCTCCGGCGTTTAACGCATCTTCAGAATTGCAGTCTGACGTCTTATATTTTCCACTACAAAGCCATTGATAAAAGGATTTACATCCGTATATAGATTTACAGTCTATCGCCTACACCTCAGCCATTTTATCTAACGCAACGATGATTATTCTCTACAAATCATAAAGACATCGGAACATTATATTTTATTTTCGGGGCCTGAGCAGGAATGGTAGGTACTGCTCTTAGTCTGATTATTCGTGCCGAACTAGGTCAACCAGGGAGACTTATTGGTGACGACCAAATTTACAATGTGGTGGTCACAGCCCACGCATTTGTTATGATTTTTTTTATAGTTATACCTATTATGATTGGAGGTTTTGGAAACTGATTAGTTCCTCTAATATTAGGTGCCCCCGATATGGCATTCCCCCGAATGAATAATATAAGTTTTTGACTTTTACCTCCTTCTCTCACCCTTCTTCTTTCTAGAGGAATAGTTGAAAGAGGGGTAGGGACAGGATGAACAGTTTATCCTCCCTTATCGGCCAGAATCGCACACGCAGGAGCTTCTGTAGATCTGGGTATTTTTTCGCTGCATTTAGCAGGGGTCTCGTCAATTTTAGGAGCTGTAAATTTTATAACAACTGTAATCAATATGCGATCAACAGGGATAACTATAGACCGTATACCCTTATTTGTATGAGCAGTCTTTATTACAGCACTTTTACTTCTCCTCTCTTTACCAGTTTTAGCAGGGGCTATTACAATACTTCTTACTGACCGTAACCTGAATACCTCATTTTTCGATCCTGCGGGTGGGGGAGACCCTGTCCTTTATCAACATTTATTCTGATTTTTCGGACACCCAGAAGTATATATTTTAATTTTACCTGCTTTTGGTATAATTTCTCACATTATTAGCCAAGAATCGGGTAAAAAAGAAGCCTTTGGTACTTTAGGTATAATTTATGCTATACTAGCTATTGGGGTCTTAGGGTTCGTAGTCTGAGCTCATCATATATTCACAGTGGGAATGGATGTCGACACACGAGCTTACTTTACATCAGCAACAATAATCATTGCTGTCCCTACAGGGATTAAAATCTTTAGCTGACTTGGAACTCTCCATGGTACTCAGCTGAACTATAGCCCCTCATTAATTTGAGCTCTTGGATTCGTCTTTTTATTCACGGTTGGAGGATTAACAGGAGTCGTTCTAGCAAATTCTTCAATCGACATTATTTTACACGATACTTATTATGTTGTAGCTCATTTCCATTATGTTCTTTCAATGGGAGCTGTATTTGGAATCTTTGCAGGAATTGCTCATTGATTCCCTCTTTTCACTGGTCTTACGCTAAACCCTAAATGACTTAAGATTCACTTCCTGGTGATATTTATTGGAGTAAATATTACATTTTTCCCCCAGCACTTCTTAGGTCTAAATGGAATACCTCGACGATATTCTGATTATCCTGATGCCTACACACCCTGAAATGTAGTTTCATCTATTGGATCTACTGTTTCATTGATTGCTGTTCTGGGATTTATCATTATTGTATGAGAAGCCTTAACCACTGCTCGACCTGTATTATTCTCTCTATTCTTGCCTACATCTATCGAATGACAGCATAACCTTCCGCCAGCTGATCATAGTTATATAGAAATCCCACTAATTACTAACTTCTAAAATGGCAGACAGATGCATAGGACTTAAGCTCCTACCAGGAAGAATACTTTCTTCTTTTAGAAACTTATGGCAACATGAGGTTATTTAGGTTTACAAGACAGAGCTTCACCGCTTATAGAACAATTAATTTTCTTCCATGACCATGCTATAGTAGTCTTAATTCTAATTACTACCTTAGTTGGTTATATAATAGCAACCCTTTTTTTTAATACTTTTACTAACCGTTTTCTTTTAGAGGGACAAACAATCGAGATTGTGTGGACAGTCCTCCCTGCTCTTATTCTTATTTTTATTGCACTGCCTTCATTACGACTTCTTTATTTACTGGATGAAGTTAACAACCCGAGAGTTACATTAAAAACTATCGGGCACCAGTGATATTGAAGATACGAGTACTCAGACTTCCTTCAAGTGGAATTTGACTCTTATATAGTTCCAACGAATGAACTCCCTGAAGATGGATTCCGACTATTAGATGTAGATAACCGGACTATTTTACCTATAAATACACAAATTCGAGTTTTAATTAGTGCTGCCGATGTTATCCACTCGTGGACAGTTCCAGCCTTAGGAGTTAAGGCGGACGCTATCCCCGGACGACTTAATCAAGTAAGTTTCTTAATAAACCGACCAGGATTATTTTATGGTCAGTGTTCAGAGATTTGTGGAGCTAACCACAGCTTTATGCCGATTGTAATTGAAAGTGTTTCGGTTAACTCCTTTTTAAACTGAATTTCTTCTGCCAGAGAAGCCTCACCGGGTGACTGAAAGTAAGTGTAGGTCTTTTAAACCTATAATAGTAATTAACGTCTACTCCCTGTGGAATGAAAAATTAGTTAATCAAATAACGTAAGCCTGTCACGCTTAAATAATCATTATTTATGATATTTTTCGATCCCACAAATAGCCCCCTTATTATGACTAAACCTCTTCTTAATATTCTCCGCTACATTCGTGATATTTATTATCCTAAATTATTTCATTAAAGTCCCTGCTAAGATTGAAAAATCTCCTTCTACTCCTTTAAAAACAGAAATAACTTGAAAATGATAACAAACCTATTCTCAGTATTTGACCCTACCTCAAGAGTACTAATACTACCACTTAATTGGCTATCTACCTTTCTTGGTATTTTATTTTTGCCCATGCTCTACTGAGCTATGCCCTCACGATGATCTTTACTATGAACTATAGTTACAAATACTCTTCATAAAGAGTTTAAGACCTTACTAGGTACTTCCAACTTAGGAACTACACTTATATTCGTTAGTTTATTTAGATTAATTGTATTTAATAATTTTTTAGGTCTTTTACCGTATGTATTTACGAGATCTAGCCATCTGGCCATAACCCTAGCCCTTGCTTTACCTCTTTGATTAGCTTTTATGATTTTCGGATGAGTAAATCATACTCAGCATATATTTGCTCACCTCGTTCCCCAAGGAACCCCTGGCCCCCTCATGCCATTTATGGTTTTAATTGAAACCATCAGTAATATTATCCGTCCCGGTACTTTAGCAGTCCGGCTAGCAGCCAACATAATTGCAGGTCATCTCCTGCTGACTCTTCTTGGAAGAACAGGACCCTCTTTGTCCCTAACTCTAGTCTCTTTATTAATTATTGGTCAGATCTTATTGCTTATTCTAGAAGCTGCTGTAGCAGTGATTCAATCTTATGTATTTGCAGTACTAAGTACCCTGTACGCGAGCGAAGTTACATAATTTCTAACTAATGACATCATCTCACGGACACCACGCCTTTCATCTAGTTGATATAAGACCATGACCTCTTACAGGGTCTATTAGAGCAATAATATTAACAACAGGCCTAGTTAAATGATTCCACCAATTTAACCCAGACCTCTTGATTTTAGGACTAGTTGCGACAACGCTCACAATAATTCAATGATGACGAGATATTACCCGAGAAGGAACTTATCAGGGCCTTCACACAAAAGCAGTTACTATTGGATTACGATGGGGTATAATCTTGTTTATTACATCAGAAGTTCTGTTTTTCTTTTCATTCTTTTGAGCATTTTTCCACAGAAGTCTTTCCCCCAACGTAGAGGTCGGAAGATGCTGACCTCCTGCTGGAATTCAGACTTTCAACCCGTTCCAAATTCCTCTACTTAACACTGCTATCCTGCTAGCCTCAGGTGCTACAGTCACTTGAGCCCATCATGCAATTATAGAATCTAACCACTCCCAAGCCTTACAAGGTCTGGCTATTACCGTTCTTTTAGGCCTCTACTTTACTGCTCTCCAGGCGCTGGAATATTATGAAGCACCTTTTACAATCGCCGATTCAGTTTATGGTTCTACTTTCTTCGTTGCTACTGGTTTTCACGGTCTACATGTTATTATTGGAAGAACATTTCTTATAGTCTGTCTTTACCGCTTATATAAGTGCCACTTTTCAGCAGCCCATCACTTTGGTTTCGAAGCTGCTGCTTGATACTGACACTTCGTTGATGTAGTATGATTATTCCTCTATATCTCTATCTACTGATGAGGAGGTTGCCTTTTTAGTATAAAAGTATATTTGGCTTCCAACCAGAAGGTCTAGAATAAATCTAGAAAAGGCAATGATCATCTTGTTATTCTCCATCCTAATTACGCTTGTTATTAGTTCTGTAGTTATAATTCTTGCTTCACTTCTAGCAAAGAAAACCATTATAGATCGAGAAAAGAATTCACCCTTTGAATGTGGGTTTGACCCAAAAGGATCTGCCCGCCTCCCTTTCTCTTTGCGATTCTTTTTAATTGCGGTTATTTTTCTTATTTTTGATGTCGAAATCACTCTTTTGCTCCCCCTTGCCATGATTATTAACTTTTCAAACATCTCTGCCTGAGCATTTACAGGGTTTTTATTTATCTTAATTCTCCTTCTCGGACTTTACCATGAATGAAATCAAGGGGCTTTAGAATGGGCTTACTGGAGTTATAGTCAAAGATGACATTTGATTTGCACTCAAAAGGTGCTTCATTAGAAGCTAACTTCACATCCAAGTAAAAAGCGAATAATTGCATTCAGTTTCGGCCTGGCCCTTGGTGTTAACTCACCTTTACTTATTGGTTAAAGCCAAAGAGAGGCATATCACTGTTAATGATAGAAATGGAGTTTAACTTCTAACCAAGGGAACAGGTAGATCAAGAAGAAGCTGCTAACTTCTCCCTTAAGCGGTTAAATTCCGTTTATGTTCCTGTTATTATAGTGTAAAGAACACATTACATTTTCATTGTAAAGCTAAAGGTTATCAATCCTTTTAAAAACATTGCACATAAATTAGAATATACCTACAGGCAACAATTGCCTCCCTTGCAGCTTCAATGCAATGCTCTCTTATAAGCTATATAAGTAGACCGAAATAAACACTAAAACGATCACTCAAAGAAGAAAACTCAATATATACACCTTCATACTATTATCTTGGAAGACTTGTAGGTATTTAGAGCTTCTTCTAACAAAAGAATAAATTCCTTGTCCTCCGTAATACTCCGATCACCCTATATCTCCTACTTTTTGATACACTTCTCCTCCTCCTAAAAAGTTTTTTCTCGCCCCATAGGTAGATAGATATGGCATAAACCACATTGAGCCTGAAAACACGACCGCCCCGTAGGCATCTAAAGAATTCAACTTATAGTTAACAGCATTTAAGTTTAATAAATAACCTACCACTCCTCCAACCAATCTTACAAGCAGAGCTAGTATTTTAAAAAAGGGGCTTATACAAATTATATACGGGCAAGGGAAAATTAGTCATGCTAAACAAGCTCCCCCAAAAATGGCCCCTACTCTCAGCCCCATTATAGGGTTAGTTATTACTTTCCCCTCATCGCTAACGGAATACAAATTACCTAAATTGAAATCTCCCGATAAAGTGTAATATACTAGCCGTATTGTATAACAGACTGTCAGCCCAGTGGCTAAAGCATACAGTATAAATGATACCAAATTAATAGGGGACATAAACGCAACCTCCAAGATTATGTCTTTAGAATAAAATCCAGCCAAAAAAGGTGTCCCACATAAAGCTAAGTTTGCAAGGTTTATACATATCCCCGTTAGTGGCATGTGATAAACCAGTCCCCCTATTATCCGGATGTCCTGATAATCCTTTACTCTATGAATTACAGCCCCAGCACACATAAATAAAAGTGCTTTAAATAAAGCATGTGCTAAAAGATGGAAGAAAGCCAGATCAGCATAGCCCAATGACAGAATTCTTATCATTACTCCTAACTGACTTAAAGTTGATAAAGCAATAATTTTTTTCAAATCATATTCAAAGTTTGCCCCCAATCCTGCTATAAATATAGTTAGACTTGATAATAAAAGGAGAACTATTTGAGATGTCTGTCCCTCCAAAGCAGGTCTAAATCGAATTAATAAGTACACCCCTGCTGTGACTAGAGTAGATGAATGAACTAAAGCAGAAACGGGAGTAGGGGCTGCTATAGCTGCTGGTAGCCATGCCGAGAAGGGAATCTGAGCACTTTTAGTCATTGCTGCCAACACTACCAGCCCGCACAAAATTCCATTCACTCTTATATTAGGTATATTTTCCACATAAAACAAAAAGTTTCACCCCCCGCATCTAAAAAATAAAGAAATTGCCAACAAAATGGCTACATCTCCAATTCGGTTTGAAAGTGCAGTAAGTATACCAGCATTCGCTGATTTTTCATTTTGGTAGTAAATGACCAGCGCATAAGACACCAGCCCTAAACCATCTCAACCCAGCAAGATTCTTACTAGATTGGGGCTAATAATTAAAAACCCTATAGACATGACAAACGCCAACACCAGGTATATAAATCGATTTATATTATTATCACCTGACATGTATTCTCCTCTGTAATAAAGCACCATAGAAGAAATGAATATTACAAATCCTAAAAATATAAAAGATATTCAATCTAAGATTAAAGTTATTACGATAGAACTCGAGTTTAAGCTAATTAACTCCCATTCAATGAACCACGCTTGCCCTCTTTTTAGACAGAGTAAAGAGTATACAAGGCAACTTAAAGAACCTCTTAATAAAAATACTATTCTTGATAAATATATTGAAACTATTCATAACACGGTTTAAAATGAATATTATCATATTTTCGGCTCCACAAACCGACGTTTTACTTAAACTATTTAAACTTAAAGAATATATATAATACTTCTTCTTTTCAGGATTAATACATTTAATGGCAACCAATGCAGTATCAAAATCAAATACTCTCGGACTTTACCAGAACAGCAAGAGAATAAAGCTCTATAATATTTACCGTGCTGACTCAGCGAGAACATGTATAAAGTGTAAGCAGCTCTAAAAAAAGACAGCAAAGAAATAGCTAACATTCTCACTTTTCTCCAAGATACCACTCTAATAATTAGGCTAATTTCCCCCAATAGATTTAAAGTAGGAGGAGCTGCTATATTTCCAGCGCTTAATAAGAACCACCAAAGAGCTATACTAGGTATAAAATTTATTAACCCCTTGCTAATCAACAGTCTACGACTCCCCACTCGCTCATACACTATGTTGGCTAAACAAAATAGCCCCGACGAACATAGCCCGTGACCAATCATTACTACTACAGCACCGTTTAGTCCTCACCAACCAAAGACCACTAGGCCAGATAAAACGAGTCCCATGTGAGCTACGGAAGAATAAGCAATTAAAGCTTTCATGTCTACTTGCCGTAGACATATCAGTCTCACTACCACTCCTCCTACTAAACTAATTCTCACCCACAACCAAGATAGGTCTTTATTAGCTTCTCTGAATAGAGGTAGAACTCGGATTAATCCATACCCACCCAGCTTCAATAAAACTCCGGCTAGGATCATTGAACCTGCCACGGGTGCTTCTACATGTGCCTTTGGTAACCATAGATGCACTAAAAACATAGGTAATTTTACAATAAAAGCAAACACAGTTACTACATACCAGATAGAAGAGATAAACCCTCTACCTCTAACGCTTTCAACTAACCCTAACGTTAATCTACCTCTTACATTATATAAGCTGATTAAAGAAACTAATAGAGGCAATGAGGCAAATAAGGTGTAAAATAATATATACACCCCCGCCTGTAAACGTTCAGGCTGATAACCCCACCCCAAGATCAGAATTAAAGTCGGAATTAAAGAACTCTCGAATCTAATATAAAATAACAAATAATCTCTCGCTGAAAAGGTTATAATCAAGAAGAATAATAAACAAATGTTTACTAAAAGAAATAGTGATGGATAGTTATTCTCCTTTAATACCTTTTGACTAGAACATACTACTAAAGCAGTAATTCAGAATCTTAGTAGAATGAGGATATATCCTAAAGAATCAATGTTGAAGCACCAACTTATTATATAATTACTAAAGTCATGGCAACAATATACACCTAAAACAAATCTAATAATAAAGAGTGAACTCTGAACAGCTCATCACGAATTTACCAACGGTATCAATATTATACATGCTACAAGAAATTTTAACATTGTAAAACGCTAAATCTACTAAAACAGTCGTTTCCGTGTGTCCGAACTACCGATACCAAAAGTGCTAGCCCTAGTGCCCCTTCGCAGGCTGCTAAGGTTAAAAAGAAAAGAACAAAATAACTTTCGTGCCCTATATTAGATAAATGTAATCTTATAATCCAAAAGATTCTCAGTATAATATATTCTAAACTCAAGAGAGTATTCAATAAGTGCTTGCGCTTAGAGACAAATACCCATAATCCACACAGCACTCTCACAACAGGAACAATATAATAAAAATTAAGAATTAACATTAGTTTTAATAGTTTAATCAAAACACCGGTCTTGTAAACCGGAATTGAAGTAATAAATCTTCTTAAAGCATCAGAGAAAAGAGTTACCTCCTATCACCAGCCCCCAAAACTAGTATTTTCATTAAACTATTCTCTGTATTTCATTAATTATTATCTTTTCACCTATAATCATTATCTCCTCTATTATTTTCACCCGCCTCTTACATCCCCTCGCTATAGGACTCATATTATTATTTCAAACCATCATGATTTGTGTTACAGCAGGTCTTTCCATAAACTCTTTTTGATTCTCTTATATCCTTTTCCTTATTTTTTTAGGGGCTATATTAGTGTTATTTATTTACGTTGCATCGTTGGCTTCAAATGAATCTTTTAGTTTTTCGGGATCGTTGTCATTAACAGCAGCTTTTATCTTCTTAGTTAGCTTAACTTTAGTATTTCTAGACCCCCTTGTATTATCTAGTCCTATAACAATCCAGCAGTCATCGGTTTGCAACACCCAGTTCTCCTCTACCCCTATGTTACTAAGAACTATCTACAACTATACAACCATAAATCTTACTTTATTTATCGTTCTTTACTTACTACTTACATTAATTGCAGTTGTAAAGATTACTAACACTTTTTTTGGTCCTCTGCGGCTATCATCATAATAATGACAATACCAATTCGTAAGTCCCACCCCCTATTTAAAATTTTAAATGGCGCGGTAGTAGACCTGCCAGCCCCTGCCAACATTTCCACACTCTGAAATTTTGGGTCCCTTTTAGGATTATGTTTAGTAATTCAAATTGTTACCGGTCTATTTCTTGCTATACACTATACAGCTCACGTAGATCTTGCATTCTCTAGTGTCGCTCATATTTGCCGAGATGTTAATTATGGTTGACTCTTACGTACCCTTCACGCCAATGGAGCCTCTTTCTTCTTCATCTGTTTATATATACACACAGGGCGAGGAATTTACTATGGTTCTTTCTTATACTTACACGCCTGATCAGTAGGTGTCGTAATCCTTCTTCTCGTAATGGCAACTGCCTTCTTGGGTTATGTTCTTCCTTGAGGACAGATATCCTTTTGAGGAGCTACTGTCATTACTAACCTATTCTCTGCCATCCCTTACATTGGTCCCGATCTAGTTCAATGAATTTGAGGTGGATTTGCAGTTGATAACGCAACTCTTACCCGCTTCTTCACATTTCACTTCCTCTTCCCATTTATCGTAGCAGCTGCTACTATTATTCATATTCTTTTTATTCACCAAACGGGGTCCAACAACCCCCTCGGTATTGTAAGAAATGTGGATAAAGTACCATTTCACCCCTATTTTACATTTAAAGATATTACTGGATTTATTGTTATGCTGGCTGCCCTTATTTTATTAACTCTGCTTAACCCTTATTTATTAGGGGACCCAGACAACTTTATTCCGGCTAACCCTCTTGTTACTCCCGCCCACATTCAGCCTGAATGATACTTCCTGTTTGCATATGCTATCTTACGATCTATCCCCAATAAATTAGGAGGAGTTATTGCGTTAGTTATGTCTATTTTAATTCTCCTTATTTTACCTTTTACGCACGCGGCCAAATTTCGAAGTCTAACGTTTTACCCTCTCAACCAGGCTATATTTTGATCTTTAGTAAGTATTGTATTCCTACTTACATGAATTGGAGCCCGGCCGGTAGAAGACCCTTATGTTATCACGGGACAAATCTTAACCGTGCTTTACTTCTCTTACTATATTATTAACCCCCTTACTCTTATCTGATGAGATAAAATACTAGATTAGTTATTTGGCTGATAGGAAAGCACGTGTTTTGAAAGCTCGCCATAGAGGTTCGACTCCTCTAATAACTTTACTTAAAAAAGTACAATTAAAGCATCAAAACAAAACATAGGGACTTTACTCCTATGAAAAAGATCAAATAGTTCAGAGCAACAGGCAAGAATCTTTTTCAAGCTAAATATATGAGTTTATCATAACGAAATCGAGGCAGTGTCCCACGCACCCATACAAATGCGAAGGCAACCATCACTAACTTCAAGTAATATAAAGGATTTAACAGGTTACCCCCTAAGAAAATTAGTGAGAATAGTATTCTCATAAACAGAATTCTAGCGTATTCCGCCATAAAAATTAAGGCGAACCCCCCTCTTCTATATTCCGTGTTGAACCCAGATACTAACTCAGACTCTCCTTCTGCGAAGTCGAATGGTGTCCGGTTAGTTTCCGCTAAGCAAGAGGCAAACCAAATTATAGCCAGTGGAAATGTAAATCATAACAGCCACAGATCTCGCTGATATAATCTAAACAACCCCAGATCGAATCCTCCGACCAAAAAAATAAATGATAATAAAATTAAGGCTAATCTCACTTCATACGAAATAGTCTGCGCTACCGCCCGCAATCTCCCTAACAAAGAGTATTTAGAGTTAGAGGCCCACCCTGCTCTCATAGTGGTATACACCCCTAAGCTTGTACAACATAAAAAGAATAGAGTACTCATTCTAAAATTCATTAGCCCTAACTCATATGGTATAACTAGTCATACGATTAAAGACACAAACAGGCTAAATACGGGGGATAAGTAATAAGGAAGAAAATTAGACATAACAGGAAGAGTTTGCTCCTTTGTAAATAATTTAACAGCGTCAGCGAAGGGCTGTAACAGCCCCATAAACCCCACCTTGTTGGGGCCTTTTCGAATTTGAATATAACCTAAGATTTTACGCTCCAATAAGGTCACGAATGCTACCCCTACTAGCACACAGATAATCAATAATAGATAATTAACGACTATAACTAAAGACATCATCGTATTACCTGTGGGGCTCGACCCACATTATTGGATCCTAAGTCCAGTGCATAACTCTGCCAAGGCAACCGATTAAAACCAATCTTTCCCTCTAAAAATTATTCCGACTACCCAATCCTTTCGTACTAAGATAACCTTTTCAAAATCAGGAGATAGAAACCGACCTGGCTCACGCCGGTCTGAACTCAAATCATGTAAGGATTTAAAGGTCGAACAGACCCTCCTTTATAACTGCTGCATTATAAGGATACCTTAATTCAACATCGAGGTCGCAAACCTTCTTGTCGATGTGGACTCTCAAAGAAGATTACGCTGTTATCCCTAAAGTAACTTTATCTTTTAATCTCTAGTAGAGGATCAATTATTCACCAAGCATTTTTGTAACTATACTTAAAAGAACAGTTATTTATTATATTCCCGTCGCCCCAACGAAACAAACCCTAGTTAAAATCAAGTTACACTAACAATTTACAATTTAACGAAGTTATTGTCAAGCTTTATAGGGTCTTATCGTCCCCCTGAACTATTTGAGCCTTTTCACTCAAAAGTTAAGTTCAATCATTATAGCTGAGACAGCTTACTTTTTGTCCAACCATTCATACAAGCCTCCAATTAAAAGACTAATGATTATGCTACCTTCGCACGGTCAATATACCGCGGCCCTTTAAACCAAATCAGTGGGCAGGCTAGACTTTATATAACAATCATATAGACATGTTTTTGATAAACAGGCAAAAGCAGTGTTTGCCGAGTTCCTTAGCTATACCTTTTACTATTCAATAATCTCGCTATTATTTTACTTTTCATTTTACACAATTATTTCTACTAATAAAATCATTATAACTTTTCATTTTATATTAATAAAAAATGTTAGCTACTTTTTACCAAATGCTATTAATAAAAATAATAGTTTCTTGCTCGTATTAACTAGAACGTTTTATAAATATGGCTGTTTTCAAGCCTAATTCAATGATATTACAGCTTATATTATGGTATCTTTATGTTAGAACAAAAAGCTTTTCCCTTCTGCTCTTTTTTATTTTTTAGTTTATTTATACCAACCAAAAATAACTAAATTTAATTTAATTCGCTAACAACCAGATATAAAGAATCGTCTAGCATTTCACTACTAACATAAACTTCGTAATTTCATTAAAACGAAAACTACCAGATTCTGTTAGCTCTTCTTTTTTCGGGATCTTTTAAATAGTAAACCAATTTTGATTTTCCCTAATACACAAGGTACAAATTTTTATTATTACTTTCTATTAATTTCTTTTTCAATTTATTTCACCTTTCCTTTACAGTACTCTTTTCTATTACTCTTTATTGTTATTATTTCGATTCATTCTACTAAAACTATACAATTTTAAAATAATTTTATTACTTTTAGACTTATTTCGCTTTACATTATTTTATTAATAAGGTTAAATTTCAAGATGCATTGATTTGCACAACGAACTTCTCAACGTAAGTGAGATGCTTAACTATTCAAGCTCCATCTTGAATTTCTAGGTACACTTTCCAGTACACCTACTATGTTACGACTTATCTCGCTTTAATTAACGAGAGCGACGGGCGATGTGTACATAACCTAGAGCTAAAGTCAGTAGATCTTATTAAAATCTTCTTACTCTTAAATCCACCTTCACAATGAATATTCACTCGTTGCTCCGTTTATACTTATCATATTGTAACCCATCTCTACTTTACCATAAGCTGCACCTTGATCTAATTTACTAGCTCAACTATTGCAATAACTCTATATTTTTTTAAAGTTATCTAATAATGACGGTATACAAACTGTTTTCTACGAGATAAAGTAAGATATTGCGTGGACTATCGATTACAGGACAGGTTCCTCTAAATAGACTAAGTTACCGCCAAATCCTTTGAGTTTCAAGGTAATAACTGCTTAGTACCCAGGTAATTATCATTTAAGTAAAGTGTAACAGGGTATCTAATCCTGGTTCATTTCTTTACCTTAATAGCTTCAATTTAAACTTTATACTTTATGCTTCCACATACTAAAAAATTAATTTCACCTTTTATCAGTACGGACTCATAAATTTACCCAAGTTAAATATTTAACTATTTTTAACCAATTTTCTTTCAATTCGTCTCTCAGTATAACCGCGGCTGCTGGCACAAATTTTAGCCAGACGTTCGATTAGGATTACCAATTCCAACTTACATTTATCTAATTAGCACTAGGTACTGAGACTTTAACTTTTAATGACCCCTCTATTTTATAAATTATTCAAGGCTATTTAAGCATCTTGAACACTTATTGGCCCGATAAATCTTACATGTACCTTTAACCTAAAAATGAAAGAATAAGCCAGGATAAAACTTTACTATCATTACAAATTTAATTAATTACCACGCCTATATATAACTAATTATGTAAAGATTCTTGAATATAAAATAAACTTATTATTCTATAATGATAAAGCTATTACTTTATAATTAGAATTCAACCTCTCTGGATTTCTCCTTTTTTTTGTATAAATTCCTAATTAATTACCTGTCTAATAACTCGTTTGTAAAAATAATGTAATATAATTTGAGCTTTTATGGTAATAACTTACTTAACCCTCTCCAGAAGTATGCATATATTTTTGAAATAAAAGTTACCAGTCATCTTATTTTTTAGGATTCCCTACATGGTTTACATTTAAATAGAGTTTATTTATTTTTAGGTTTTTAATCTTTAAATAAATTATATAGTAGATATAGTTTAAAAGATACTTGTATAAAATAATTAGTATAAATGTCATTAAATGTTTTATAAGTTTTATTTAATTATATTTTTAATTATGTGTAGTTAAACCTTTAGACTATCTAAGTCAAAGTTAAGACGATATACTGTTGTACTATTTATTAAAATATTTTATATTTAAAGTAAATATTGTTACGTAGTTAAAGAATGTTCTATGATCAATATATAAATAATGGAATTATTTATAGTGAGCTAAATTGTATTTTATATTAAGTATATAAAGATTAGTAAGTAAATCTAGATCGCTTTGTAATTTATTAATATTATATCTTTTAAAATAAAATAGTGTCTTCTTATGCTGAAACTAAAATATTTACGGGTTTTAGTTTCAGACTTCAAGAAGACACTATTTTTTATACATATCAACAGGTTATAATATATTTATATTTAATTATATAGATTAATTTTAATATCAATATGGTCGGTTATATGGATTTAATTTAATATATTTGTTCTTTTAACGTTACTTTTTTCCTTGCCTCAAAATTTTATGTTTATTTGCTTCTCAATTTAATACATGTTTATAATTTTATCATCACTGTAATTTTTTAAAATTGTTAATT